GATTAAAAAGAAACTTTGGGATTGCTGAATCACAGACAAAAAAAAGCAAAAATAAACATATAAAGCAACGGAGCCATCATAGTATTTTTGAACTCCTCCGAAAGGAAGGATGGCAATTTGATTATTTACCCATCTGAGTCTGATAGATTCTATTTTCTCTTTCTTCAATAGAAAGGAGGGGGGTCAATTTTCTTGTAGAGCCGTATGCACAAAAGATGCCTGTACGGTTGTTCAATTCTATCTTTTTTCTATTCTTTATCTTTCTTTTCTCTTTGCTTTATCATGCGAGATAGGGGAAGCTTTTATTTTGTTATATCATCAGGGTAATGATACATGAACCTTATAGTGCTTTTTATATGGCACAAGTAGGCGAATTTGTCATGGAAGCGGTAGAACTGATGAAACTGCGTGAAACCCTCACAAGGGTTTATGCAGAAAGAACGGGCAAACCCTTCTGGGTTGTACACGAAGATATGGAAAGAGATATTTTTATGTCAGCAACAGAAGCCCAAGCTTATGGAATTGTTGATTTTGTAGCGGTTCAAGGAAAATAACATGGATTTCGCGCAAATCTGTGATTTGAGATTTTATCTTCGAATTGAATATTCTATTAAATAGAAGTAATTCACCATCATTCGGTTAGGATCAATCTAAACCAACCCATCATATTATGTATACGATTCAACATGCCAACTATTAAACAACTTATTAGAAATACAAGACAGCCAATCAGAAATGTCACGAAATCCCCCGCTCTTCGGGGGTGCCCTCAGCGTCGAGGAACATGTACTAGGGTGTATGTGCGACTCGTTTAGATCATGAGCTGGCACAAAAGCAAGAAAACTACTTTTACAGTATCAATGATCAGTACCGGTGAATGGGATAGGATGGAAAAAGGAACTCCATCCATTATTAAAAAAAAAAACTCTACCATATCCCTCTATTGTGTATGAAGTTTATGGTTTCCGCTGGTGTAAATCCAATCACCTGAATTTAAGATGATAAGAAATTCTCCATTGGTAACAAATGGTTATCCATTAAGCGGAGGAAATCTTATTTAAACGGACTAAGAGGGTCAGCTACCCAGCAAACTTTCATAATTAAATACCGTTACTGTATAGGTAGATCTGATTGTGAAAGACCTATTACTGGATAATTCATGGGTAGAGCCAAAGCGTGTGAACTATACAAGTTCCCAATAACATCAATTAGTTGATTAAATAGTAAATTAAAGTATAAAGTAAAGGCTCCGGTGTATAGAGAAGACCTCACCGTTTAAGAAGTAACCATAGAAACGAAGGAACCCACTATTTCTTTTTTTATTTCTTTTATTTACTATATTTTTGATACCTAGGAAAATACAATTTCTTAGTTCTGTCTTATTTCGCAGTGAAATACCTAAAAAAAAAATCGTGGTCGGGAAGGTTAGAGTAGCCAAAGCCATTGGAATTTTGATTTTATACATTGGAAAAATTCGTTTTGTTATTAATAGACTAGGAAGGGGGAAAAGAATAACTGAAAGAAAGGCAATCAATTAGTTATTCGTCAAAGTTTCATTTATTCAATGACCAGAATTAAACGGGGATATATAGCTCGGAGACGTAGAACAAAAATTCGTTTATTTGCATCAAGCTTTCGAGGGGCTCATTCAAGGCTTACTAGAACTATTACTCAACAGAAAATAAGAGCTTTAGTTTCGGCTCATCGGGATAGGGATAGGAAAAAGAGAGATTTTCGTCGTTTGTGGATCACTAGGCTAAACGCAGTAATTCGCGAAAGGGGAGTATCCTATAGTTATAGTAGATTAATACACGATCTGTACAAGAGACAGTTGCTTCTTAACCGTAAAATACTTGCACAAATAGCTATATCAAATAGGAATTGTCTTTATATGATTTCGAACGAAATCATAAAGGAAGTAGATTGGAAAGAATCCACCAGAATAATTTAAATGGAGTTACCCGGAGAATGAACTCCGGGAAGGTAGAGTAGAAATTAGTATGAGAAAATATACTAAAGTAGTCAAAATGAATGAACACGTTCAATTCAATAAAAACAGATTTCTTTTTTTCCGATTCATTTTTTCTTACGACACGATACTCAAATCTAGATTCACTCAAATCTAGATTCTTGTAATTATGATTCAAGTGAAGAAAAAGTAAGCCTATTTATTTCGGGCTTTAAAACCAGTAGTTCTAGCGGTCGACTCGGTTCTTTCAAATTGTTTCTCATTATTGAGAAAAGGTAACAAAGATAAAATACGAGCTTGTTTTATAGCAAGAGTAATTAATCGTTGTTGTTTCAAGGTCAATCTATTCACACGTCTTGATAATATTTTTCCTTGTTCACTAATAAATCGACTAATTAAACTCATGTTTCTATAATCAATTCGATCCCCCGATTGAATCGGGGGCAAACGCCTACGAAAAGATCGCTTGAATTTAAGAAAAGGTCGCTTGGATTTATCCATGGTTTGTTTGTTTAATTTATTCCTTATCCC